TTAAAAATAAGCTAAATTTAAGCTTTTGGACTCATACTTCAAATATAAAGAATTCTCTTTTTTTTAAAAAAAAATAAAGTGCCTGATTAAAGGATTATTCTGATAGGATAAATTAAGTAGTGCTTAGTTCTACCTTTATTATTATTATTATTATATTTTATAGAATCAAACTATATCTAATAATATCAAAAATTATTGTGCTTCTTACACTAAAATATATAAAATAATTTTTTTTTAAAATAAATTTTCAATTTATTAATATTTATCTTTTATATTTAATTTTATTTTTTATAAATTCTAATAAAATATTTTTTTTTTTTATTTTATTTTTTAGAACTTTAATTTCTATTTCATCTAACTCTTGATTTGGTTGTTGAATTGGTTTAGAAATCAATTTATTAAGATTTATCCCCCTAATCTCAAATTCTAATAACCTTTTATCAAATGAAGCATCACTAAAATATTTTTTAACTCAATCTATTGCTTCAATTAATTTTTTATTTATAATTTTATTAAAATTATTTTTTTTAAAAAATTTTTTTTTTAATAATTTTATATCAATTATAATTAATTCTTCTCTATTTATAAAAATAGGATCAGCTCCCTTTCATTTTTGATTCCCTAATGTAATAGAAGGATTATCTTGATTAAATAATTTTATTTTAATATCATGACAAAAAATTGCCCCAATAATCTTATTATCATATTATTTTAATATAATATTTTTAATGTTAATTTTAATTTTAAATAGAATTGTAGGAGCTATTGGAGGTTTTAATCAAACATCTTTACGAAAAATTTTAGCTTTTTCTTCTATTAATAATTTAAGATGAATTTTAATTTCAATATTAATTAGAGAAAATTTATGAATATTTTATTTTTTATTTTATTCCTTTTTAATCATAATTATATGCTTTTTTTTTAATATTTTTAATATATTTTTTATTAACCAAATTTATATTTTAAATTTTAATCCATTAATAAAATTTTTTTTAATAATTAACTTACTTTCATTAGGTGGATTACCTCCTTTAATTGGATTTTTTCCAAAATGAATTATTATTAATTTCATATTAATTAATAATTTACAAATTATTTGTTTCATTTTTATTATAATAAGTTTAATTTTATTATTTTTTTATATTCGAATTTTTTATTCATCATTAATATTTAATTATATAAAATTAAAATGAATAAAAACATATATTAAAAATTGAAATTACAAAATAATTAATTTATTATCTATTATTTCTATTATAGGAATAATTTTAAGAACTTTTTTTTTCTATTAATTAAATAAAATTGAAGGTTTTAAGTTAATACAAACTAATAATCTTCAAAATTATTTATAAAAATACATTTTTTAAGCCTTAGTAAAATTTTATTTTACTACTTAAAATTTGCAATTTTATATCATATAATTTGAATATAAGACCTTTTTAAATAATTTAATAAAAGAGAAATATTCTCGTTAATAAATTTACAATTTATCGCTTAATTCTCAGCCATTTTATTTTATTTTATAGCGAAAATGATTTTTTTCAACAAATCATAAAGATATTGGTACACTATATTTTATTTTTGGAATTTGAGCAGGAATAATTGGAACTTCTTTAAGATTATTAATTCGTGCTGAATTAGGAAATCCAGGATCATTAATTGGTAATGATCAAATTTATAATACTATTGTTACCGCTCATGCTTTTATTATAATTTTTTTCATAGTTATACCAATTATAATTGGAGGATTTGGAAATTGACTAGTACCATTAATACTGGGGGCTCCAGATATAGCATTTCCTCGTATAAATAATATAAGATTTTGATTACTTCCACCATCATTAATATTATTAGTTTCCAGAAGTATTGTTGAAAATGGAGCAGGAACCGGATGAACAGTTTATCCCCCCTTATCATCTAATATTGCCCATAGAGGAAGATCAGTTGATTTAGCTATTTTTTCTTTACATTTAGCTGGAATTTCTTCAATTTTAGGAGCTGTAAATTTTATTACAACTATCATTAACATACGACCTAATAGAATATCATTTGATCAAATACCTTTATTTGTTTGAGCAGTTGGAATTACAGCTTTACTTTTACTTTTATCTTTACCAGTATTAGCAGGAGCTATTACAATACTTTTAACTGATCGAAATTTAAATACATCTTTTTTTGATCCGGCTGGAGGAGGAGATCCAATTTTATACCAACATTTATTTTGATTTTTTGGTCACCCTGAAGTTTATATTTTAATTTTACCAGGATTCGGTATAATCTCTCATATTATTTCTCAAGAAAGAGGAAAAAAGGAAACGTTTGGCTGCTTAGGAATAATTTATGCTATAATAGCTATTGGTTTATTAGGATTTATTGTATGAGCTCACCATATATTTACTGTAGGTATAGATATTGATACTCGAGCTTATTTTACTTCAGCAACAATAATTATTGCAGTACCAACCGGAATTAAAATTTTTAGCTGATTAGCAACTCTTCATGGAACTCAAATTAATTATAGACCTTCAATATTATGAAGATTAGGATTTGTATTTTTATTTACTGTAGGAGGATTAACGGGAGTAATTTTAGCTAATTCATCTATTGATGTAACTTTACATGATACTTATTATGTAGTAGCTCATTTTCATTATGTACTTTCAATAGGAGCCGTATTTGCTATTTTAGGAGGATTTATTCATTGATATCCATTATTTACCGGATTATCTTTAAATCCTTATCTTTTAAAGATTCAATTTATTTCAATATTTATTGGAGTTAATTTAACTTTTTTCCCTCAACATTTTCTTGGATTAGCCGGTATACCACGACGATATTCAGATTACCCAGATATATTCATATCATGAAATATTTTTTCAACATTAGGATCTTACATTTCATTTTTATCAACTTTATTTATATTAATTATTATCTGAGAATCAATAATTAATCATCGAGTCATTTTATTTACTTTAAATATATCTTCATCTATTGAATGATATCAAAATCTTCCACCAGCTGAACATTCATATAATGAACTTCCTATTTTAACTAACTTCTAATATGACAGATTTTATGTAATGGATTTAAACCCCATTTATAAAGGAATTATCCTTTTTTTAGAAATAGCAACATGATCAAATTTAAATTTACAAAATGCAAATTCACCTTTAATAGAACAAATTATTTTTTTTCATGATCATACTTTAATTATTTTAATTATAATTACTATTATAGTAGGATATTTAATAATAAGTTTATTTTTTAATAATTTTATTAATCGATTTTTACTAGAAGGTCAATATATTGAATTAATTTGAACTATTTTACCAGCTATTACTTTAATTTTTATTGCTTTCCCTTCTCTTCGATTATTATATTTATTAGATGAAATCAATAATCCATTAATTACTCTAAAATCAATTGGACATCAATGATATTGAAGCTATGAATATTCAGATTTTAAAAATATTCAATTTGATTCATATATAATTCAACCAGAAGAAATAAATAATTTTCGCTTACTAGATGTTGATAACCGAATTATTCTACCAATAAATAATCAAATTCGAATTTTAATTACAGCTACTGATGTAATTCACTCATGAACTGTACCTTCTCTAGGTGTAAAAGTAGATGCTAACCCAGGACGATTAAATCAAAGTAATTTTTTTATTAATCGTCCTGGACTATTTTTTGGACAATGCTCAGAAATTTGTGGAACTAATCATAGTTTTATACCTATTGTAATTGAAAGAATTAATATTAAAAATTTTATTAATTGAATTAATAATTATTCATCATTAGATGACTGAAAGCAAGTAATGGTCTCTTAAACCATATTATAGTAATTTAGCAATTACTTCTAATGATAAAATAAAAATTTTATAAAGAATTAGTTAAACAAATAACATAAATATGTCAAATTTAAATTATTATTATTAAATAATATTCTTTTATTCCTCAAATAATACCCATTAATTGAATAATATCATTATTATTTTTTATTTCTATTTTTATTATATTTAATATTTTTAATTATTATATTATTAATTTAAAAAAAAATAAAATGTATAAATTATCTAATAAATTTTCCTTTAAAAATTTAAATTGAAAATGATAAATAATTTATTCTCAATTTTTGATCCTTCAACTAATATTTTCAATTTACCTTTTAATTGAATAAGAACTTTTATTGGATTAATATTTGTTCCTTTTATATTTTGATTTATTCCTAATCGACATTTCATTTTATGAAACTTTATCTTAAATAAACTACACAATGAATTTAAGATTTTATTAGGAAATTTTAACTCTAATGGATCCACTTTTATTTTTATTTCATTATTTTCATTTATTTTATTTAATAATTTTTTAGGATTATTTCCATACATCTTTACAAGAACAAGACATCTTTCTCTTTCATTATCAATTTCTTTACCTTTATGATTAAGATTTATATTATTTGGGTGAATTAATAATTCTCAACATATATTTGCTCACATAATTCCTCAAGGAACTCCAAGAATTTTAATACCTTTTATAGTATTAATTGAAACTATTAGAAATATTATCCGTCCTGGAACTTTAGCTGTACGATTAACTGCTAATATAATTGCAGGACATCTTCTTATAACTTTATTAAGAAGAACTGGTAATAATTTTAATATTTATTTAATTTTCATTTTAATTTTTATTCAAATTCTTTTATTAATTTTAGAATCAGCAGTTGCTATTATTCAATCTTATGTAATTTCAATTTTAAGAACCCTTTATTCTAGAGAAGTTAATTAATGTCAAATTATAACCACCCATATCATTTAGTAGATTTTAGACCTTGACCTCTAACAGGAGCTATTGGAGTTTTAACATTAGTATCAGGAATAATTAAATGATTCCATAATTTTAATATAAATTTATTTTTAATTGGATATTTAATTGTAATTCTTACTATATATCAATGATGACGAGATATTTGTCGAGAAGGAACTTTTCAAGGTAAACATACAATTTTAGTATTAAAAGGTTTACGATGAGGAATAATTCTATTTATTATTTCTGAAGTATTCTTTTTTATTTCATTTTTTTGAGCTTTTTTTCATAGTAGATTATCCCCAAATATTGAAATTGGTAATATATGACCTCCATCAAGAATTATTCCATTTAATCCTTTTCAAATTCCTCTTCTAAATACAATTATTTTAATTTCATCTGGTATTACTGTTACATGAGCACATCATTCATTAATAGAAGATAATTTTTCTCAAACAACTCAAGGATTATTTATTACCATTTTATTAGGAATTTATTTTTCTATTCTTCAAGCTTTTGAATATTTTGAAGCACCATTTACTATTGCAGATAGAATTTATGGATCAACATTCTTTATAGCAACTGGATTCCATGGTATTCATGTTATTATTGGAACAACTTTTCTTCTAATTTGCTTAATTCGTCATTTAAATAATCATTTTTCAAGAAATCATCATTTTGGATTTGAAGCAGCTGCATGATATTGACATTTTGTAGATGTTGTTTGATTATTTCTTTATATTTCAATTTATTGATGAGGAAATTAATTATTTATATAATATATTTAGTATATTTGACTTCCAATCAAAAAGTTTAATTTTTTTTAATATAAATAATTATTATTTTATTTTTTATAGGACTAATTATTCTTATTATTTCAATTATTGTTATATTTTTATCATTCATTATTTCAAAAAAATCATTTATAGACCGAGAAAAATGTTCTCCATTTGAATGTGGATTTGATCCCATATCTATAGCACGAATTCCTTTTTCTCTGCACTTTTTTTTAATTACAATAATTTTTTTAATTTTTGATGTAGAAATTGCATTAATTTTTCCAATAATTCCAATTTTTAAAAAAGTTAATTTTTTAATTTGATGTAAAATTAGATCTTTTTTTTTTATTATTTTATTATTAGGATTATATCATGAATGAAATCAAAACATATTAAATTGAACTTATTAAATAATATTATATATATATATATATATATATATATATAAGGATTATAGTTTATTTAAAACATTTAATTTGCAATTAAAAAAAATTAAAATATTAATTTATCTTAAAATAAGAAGCAATTTTGCATTTAATTTCGACTTAAAAGAAAGAGTTTTATTTTCTCCTTATTTATTAATTGAAACCAAAATAGAGGTATATCACTGTTAATGATAAAATTGAATTATAATTCCAATTAAATTTAAGAAATATAAAGTTTAAATTTAAGCTGCTAACTTAAATTTTAGTGGTTAAATTCCATTAATATTTCTATTTATATAGTTTAAATAAAACTTTACATTTTCATTGTAAAAATAAAAAATTTTTTTTTATAAATATTTAATATTTAAAGATTAAAATAATCTCCTTAATATCTTCAATATTATGCTCTAATTTATAAGCTATTTAAATAATAAAAATTAAAAATAATAAAAAAAAAAATAATTAATATTCATAAAACAAATCTAAATAAATAAATCTTAAAATTATTTATTTGAAAAATATTATAAAAAATAGAATAATTTTTTAAAATATTATATATTCCTTGACCACTATAAAGTTCTCTTCATCCTATATCAATAATCTTTAATAAACTTTGACCTATATGTAAAAATTTATAATTTAAACCATAAGTAGATAAATTAGGTAAAAATCATATCAGACATAAAAAATTTCTAACATTATATGTTATTATAAACTTATTAACTCTATAAATTTTTATATTTCTAATTATAAATCCTATTAACATTCCTAATAAACTAACATAAATTACCATTATTTTTATATTAAAAGATAAAAAAATTATATCTGAATAAAAAAAAATTATTCAACTTAAAATTCTTCCTCTTAATACTCTTATAAATAATAAAATAAATATTCTTTTTAATATAATATAATCTTCTTCATATAGATTGTAGATAGATAATAAATTAAAATTATTAATTATTAAATATATTATTAATCGAACTCTATAAAATATAGTCAAACCTGTAGAAATATAATAAAGAAAATAAATTAAAAAATTAAAATTTCTTATTCTTATTATTTCTAAAATTATATCCTTAGAATAAAATCCCGACATAAAAGGAATACCACACAATGCTATATTTGATATTAATATACATAAAGAAGTTAAAGGTATATAAAATCTTATACCTCCTATATAACGAATATCCTGAATATCATTTATTATATGAATAATTATACCCGCACATAAAAATAATAAAGCTTTAAATATTGCATGTGTTAATAAATGAAAAAAAGCTAATTTTGGTATACCTATTCTAAGAATTCTTATTATTAATCCTAATTGTCTTAATGTAGATAAAGCAATAATTTTCTTTAAATCAAATTCATAATTCGCAGAAATTCCTGATATAAATATAGTTAAACAAGATAATAATAATAAAATTTTTAAAAAGAATATATCAATTAATAAATTATTAAAACGAATTAATAAATAAACTCCTGCAGTTACTAAAGTAGAAGAATGAACTAAAGAAGAAACAGGAGTAGGAGCAGCTATAGCTGCTGGTAATCAAGATCTAAAAGGAATTTGAGCTCTTTTAGTTATTGCAGCTAAAATAATTATTATTCCAACAATTTTTATAGAAAAATCATTTCTTATAAAATCTAAATAAAAAACATAATTTCATCTACCATAATTAATTATTCATGCAACTACTATTAAAATACATACATCACCAATACGATTTGATAAAGCAGTTAATATTCCAGCATTAAAAGATTTTACATTTTGATAATAAATTACTAAACAATAGGAAACTAAACCTAACCCATCTCACCCTAAAAAAATTCTAATAATATTAGGACTAATAATAAGTAAAATTATAGAAAAAACAAATAATAAAACTAAAATAATAAATCGAATTAAATTTTTTTCAGATATCATATATCTTTTTCTATAATAAATTACTATTGAAGAAATTAGAGAAACAAATCTTATAAATATTAATGATATTCAATCTAAAATAATTGATATAACTAATATTTTTGAATTAAAACTAATCAATTCTCATTCTAGAAAAATAATAATATTATTTATAATAAAATAAATAACAAAATAAAAATTAATTAATCTAAAAAAAAATAAAAAAAAAAATCTAACAAAACAAATAGAATATTTATTATTATTAATAATTTAAAATGAAATTAAATCATATTTTTGACTCCACAAATCAATATTTTAAATTAAATTATTTAAATAAAATCAAATTATTCTATAATCAATTTTTAAAATTAAAATATTTAAAGGTAATCAATGTAATATTAAAATTAAATATTCTCGAGATAAACCTATATAAAATCTATAAATTCCATTATTATATTTTCCATGTTGAACAAATGAATATAAATATAATCTATAGCCAGCTCTAAAAAAAGAAATTAACATTAACATAATTATTCTTAATCATGATCATCTTATTAATCTGTTAATTAAACTGATTTCTCTTAATAAATTTAAAGAAGGAGGAGCAGCTATATTTGATGATAATAATAAAAATCACCATAAACATATTGAAGGTAAAAAATTTATTATACCCTTATTAATATAAAGTCTCCGTCTATTTAATCGCTCATAATTTATATTAGCTAAACAAAATATCCCTGAAGAACATAAACCATGTCTAATTATTATGACATATGAACCCATATACCCTCAATAATTTATAGTTATAATTCCACCAATAACTAGACCTATATGACTTACTGATGAATAAGCAATTAATGATTTAATATCAACTTGACAAAAACATTTTAATCTTACATAAAAACTTCCTATTAATCTAATAATAATTCAAATAAAGTTTATTTTTAACCCAATTTCTTGAATTATAATTATTACCCGTAAAAGACCATATCCACCTAACTTTAATATAACTCCAGCTAAAATTATTGAACCTGAAACTGGAGCCTCAACATGAGCCTTAGGTAATCATAAATGAACAAAATATATAGGTATTTTTACTAAAAAAGCCATAATTATACTAATATATAATAAAAAATAATTTATATTATAAAATTTTATAAAATATATTATTAAACAATTTATTTCTTTATATATATATATAATTCCTAATAATAAAGGCAAAGAAGCAAATATAGTATAAAATAATAAATATATTCCAGCTTGAATTCGCTCAGGTTGATATCCTAACCCAATAATCAATATTAAAGTTGGCAGCAATCTTCTCTCAAAAAATAAATAAAATATAAATAAATTTATAGTTCTAAAAGTTAAATATAAAAATATTAATAAAAAAATAATATTTAAGAGAAAAAATTTTTCATAAAATTTTCTCTTTAATAAACTTTCTCTAGCTATAATTATTAAAACACAAATTCAAATTCTTAATAAAATTAAACCAAATGAAATAAAATCACATCCAAATATATATCTTAAATTATTAAAATTTATTAAATTTATATTTAAATTTATAAATATAAATATAATAAAAAAAAGTATCATTTGAATTAATCAAAATGAACTTTTTAAAAAACATAAAGGAATTATAAAAATTATTATTATTAAAAATTTTATCATTAATTATTTAAAATAAATAAATCATATATATATATATATATATATTAATTATCTATTTACAATAAATTAAATCTTTGAAAATAATCATGTCCATGAGTTCGAATTATTGAAACTAAAATTGATAAACCTAAGGCCCCCTCACAAACTGTAAAAACAAGAAAAACTATCAATATATATATATCATAATTATTATATCTTAAATATATTAAAAAAAAGAAAAAAATTCTTAAAACAATAAATTCTAATCTTAATAAAATAATTAGTAAATGTTTATGTTTTGAAACAAAAATTATATTTCCAATAAAAAATATAATTACAACTAATCTTAAATTATAAATTATTATCATTTATTTTTATTTAGTTTTTATAATTTAAAAAAAATATTGGTCTTGTAAACCAAATTTAAGATATTTCTTTAAAAACTTCAAAGAAAAAGATTATTCTTTATCTATAATCTCCAAAATTATTATTTTTTTAAACTATTCTTTGAAATAAAAATATTTTTATCTTTATCATTATTAATTTTTTCTTTTATTATATTTTTTTTAAATCATCCTTTATCTATAATATTAATAATTTTAATTCAAACATTTTTAATTTGTTTAATTTCAGGAATAATTATTGAAACTTATTGATTTTCATATATCTTATTTTTAACTTTTTTAGGAGGATTATTAGTTTTATTTATTTATATTTCAAGAATTGCTTCAAATGAAATATTTAAATTTAATAACTTTTTTAAAATTTTAATATTTTATTTTTTATTTATTATAATCATAATATTTATAAATTTTAAAAATATTTTTTGAATAAATTTTTTTATTAACTCAGAATTATTAAATTATTTTAATTTTTTATTATTTATTAATAATGAAAATTTATTAAATATTTCAAAATTATATAATAATCAAACATTTTTAATAATAATAATATTAGTAATTTATTTATTTATTACTTTAATTGCAGTTGTAAAAATTACTAATATTTTTTATGGACCTCTCCGTTCAAATTTTTAAATTATAGCTTATACCACACAAATACAAATGATAAATTTTTTTAAACCTATTCGAAAATCTCACCCTATTTTAAAAATTATTAATGGATCATTAATTGACTTACCTTCTCCATCTAATATTTCATCTTGATGAAATTTTGGATCTCTCCTTGCACTTTGTTTAGTTATTCAAGTTTTAACAGGATTATTTTTAACTATATATTACTCAGCAAATATTGAATTAGCTTTTCAAAGAGTTAATTATATTTATCGAAATGTCAATTATGGATGATTAATTCGTAATCTTCATGCTAATGGAGCTTCTTTTTTTTTTATTTGTATTTATTTACATATTGGACGAGGTATTTATTACGAATCATTCAATTTAAAATATACATGAATAGTAGGAGTATTAATTTTATTTTTACTTATAACAACTGCATTCATAGGTTATGTTTTACCTTGAGGACAAATATCATTTTGAGGAGCAACAGTAATTACTAATCTTTTATCAGCAATTCCATATTTAGGAAATATATTAGTTAATTGAATTTGAGGGGGATTTGCAGTAGATAATGCTACTTTAACTCGATTTTATACTTTTCATTTTCTTTTCCCATTTATTTTAATAATATTATCAATAATTCACTTATTATTTCTTCATCAAACTGGATCTAACAACCCATTAGGATTAAATAGAAATTTAGATAAAATTCCTTTTCATCCTTATTTTACATTTAAGGATTTAATTGGATTTATTATTTTATTATTTTTTTTAACTTTATTAACTTTAACAAATCCATATTTATTAGGAGATCCTGATAATTTTATTCCGGCTAATCCGTTAGTCACCCCAATTCATATTCAACCTGAATGATATTTTTTATTTGCTTATGCAATTTTACGATCAATTCCTAATAAATTAGGAGGAGTAATTGCCTTAGTTATGTCAATTCTTATTTTAATTATTTTACCATTTACTTTTAATAAAAAAATACAAGGAATTCAATTTTACCCAATCAATCAAATTTTATTTTGATTTATAGTTATAACAGTAATTCTTTTAACATGAATTGGAGCCCGTCCTGTAGAAGAACCTTTTATTATAATTGGACAAATATTAACGATTTTATATTTTTCTTATTTTATTTTAAATCCTTTATTTAATAAAATTTGAGATAATATAATCTTTAATTAAATTAAACTAATTAATTAATTAATGAGCTTGTAAATAAGCTTTTGTTTTGAAAACTTAAGAAAGAATATAATATTCTATTAATTTATACTAAAAATATTTTAATTAATTTAAAAAAATTTTTAATCCTAAATAAAATAATAAAAAATTTAAAGAAATTGGTAAATAACTTTTTCAAGCTAAATATATTAATTTATCATAACGATATCGAGGTAAAGTACCCCGAACCCAAATAAATAAAAAAGAAATTAAAACTAACTTTAAATAAAAAAAAAATCTTAGTGAATAACCTCCTATATATAATAAAATAAATAACATACTTATAAATATAATTCTTGAATATTCAGCTAAAAAAATTAAAGCAAATCCCCCTCTTCTATATTCAATATTAAACCCAGAAACTAATTCTCTTTCTCCTTCAGCAAAGTCAAAAGGAGTTCGATTAGTTTCAGCTAATCTAGAAGAAAATCAAATTAATCCTAAAGGAAATATAATAAATAAAAATCATCTAAAATTTTGATATTCACTAAATTTTATTAAATTGAAATCTATAATAAAAATAATTCCTGATATTATAATTAAAGCTAATCTAACTTCATAAGAAATTGTTTGAGCTACAGCTCGTAATCCCCCCAGTATTGAATAATTAGAATTTGAAGATCAACCAGAAACTATTACTAAATAAACACCTAATCTTGTACAACAAAAAAAAAATAATAAACCTAAATTAAATATAATTAAATTAAAATAATAAGGAATTATTATTCATATAATTAAAGATAATATAAAACTGATAATAGGAGAAAAAATATATCTAATATAATTAGAAAAATTAGGATAAGTTTGTTCTTTAGAAAATAATTTAATAGCATCAGAGAAAGGTTGTAAAATCCCAACTATTCCTAATTTATTTGGACCTTTACGAATTTGAATATAACCTAAAATTTTACGTTCTAATAAAGTTAAATAAGCAACTCCAATTAATACTCCTAAAATTAAGATAATATAACCAATTAATAATATTAATATTTCTTTTATCATATACTATCTATATAATAAAACTTATATATTCATGACTTCTAAAATCATTACATTTTTCTGCCAAAATAGTTTTAATTTTAAATTTTAATTTTTATAAAAATATTAATAAAATTCAAACTAATAATAAAATTATTTTAAATATTAAATCCTTTCGTACTATAATATTTTATTTTATTAAAGATAGAAACCAACCTGGCTTACACCGGTTTGAACTCAGATCATGTAAGATTTTAATGATCGAACAGATCAAAATTTTAAACTTTTGCATTTAAATTTTATCTTAATCCAACATCGAGGTCGCAAACTTTTTTTTTTATTTGAACTAAAAAAAAAAATTACGCTGTTATCCCTAAGGTAATTTTTTCTTATAATCAAAAATTTTGGATCAATTAAATCATTTATTTATGTTTAAATAAAAAAAAAAGTTAAATAAATTTTTCTATCACCCCAACATAATAATAATAAATTATTTAAATTTTTAATCTAAAAAATAAATAAATAAATTTATTATTATAAAACTCTATAGGGTCTTCTCGTCTTTTAATGAAATTTTAACTTTTTAATTAAAAAATTAAATTCAATATATTTAATAAGAAACAGTTTATATCTCATCAAATCATTCATACAAGTCACTAATTAAGAGACTATTGATTATGCTACCTTTGTACAGTCAAATTACTGCAGCCCTTTAATTTAAAATCAGTGGGCAGATTAGACTTTAAATTATTAACAAAAAGACATGTTTTTGATAAACAGGTGAATATAAAATTTTGCCGAATTCTTTTTATTAATTTATAAAAAAAAATAAAAATTTTTATTTTACATATTATACTAATTTTATCATTATATCTTAATTTTTATTATTAAAAATAATTTTTTTATAAAAATTTAATTATTAATATTAAATTTTTTTTTATAATTAAAATTATTTATAATAAATTAAATTTTTTAAACAATTTAAATTTTAAAAATTTTAAAAAATAAATTTTTTAATATAAAAATTTATTTTAAAGCTTATCCCTCAAAATATTTAAATTATTAAATAAAATTAATTTAATTAGAAAATTAATTTTATTTTTAATTAATAATTTTAAAATTAAATTTTTTTCTAAAAAAACTAGATATCTTAAAAAACGAATAACGTTTCATTTCTAACTAACTATATAAAATATTTATACTACAATAATTTTTATAATTAATTAACTCTTTTTAATTCGAGAAATTTTAAAATTAAAAAATTTTTTAATAAACTCTGATACACAAGATACATTAAATAAAAATTACTTTTCTATAAATTTATTTTCATTTTATTTCAAAATTCATTTACATTACATATAATTCCCTATAAAAATTTTTATTTTTTCTATAAAAATACTTTAACTCCCCAATTAAAATATATTTTAGAAATTTTTTTTTTAGTTCAAATAATAGTTTTTAATTTTTATCTTATTCAAATTAATTAATTAACTTAATTTCTTTTCAATGTAAATGAAAAACTTTAACAAGCTCTAATTTGATAAATACTTTCTAGAAACACTTTCCAGTACCTCTACTTTGTTACGACTTATTCCAATTTATATATGAAAGCGACGGGCAATATGTACATATTTTAAATATAAATCATTTTATTAAATTAAATAAAATTACATTTAAATCCAATTTCAATTAACAATTTAAAATTAAAATCCAAAATAAATAAATTTATTGTAATCCATTTTTAATCTTAATTATAATCTGCATCTTGATCTGATTTAATTTAAATTATTAATTTTTAAATATTAATTTTATAAAAAAATATTTTTTTAACAACGATATACAAAATAAAAAAAAATTAAGTAAATTTATTCGTGGATTATCAATTACTAAACAGATTCCTCTAAATAAACTAAAATACCGCCAAATTATTTAAGTTTCAATAATATTTATTTACTATTTTAATATTTTTAAATTTAAATTTTAAATAATAGGGTATCTAATCCTAGTTTATTATTAAAATTTATTAAAACATAAAAATAATTTATTTAATTAAAATAAAAATTTCACTTTATAATTTAATATTTATAAATAAAATTAACTTATTTTTTATTATTAAAAAAAAATTTAATTTAATTTTTGTATAACCGCAACTGCTGGCACAAAATTTGTTATAAATTTTTATATTACTAAATCTTAATTACTTAAATTTTTAATAATAATTACTACATATTTAATTAAAATTATTTTTTAAATAATAAAATTTACTAAAATTTATATGTAAAATAAATAAATAATAAATTTAAAAACCATAAATAATTTTTATTATTTTAATTATATTTAAATAGCATAGATTTTTTTTTTTTTTTTTTTTATATTAAATATTTAATTTATATATAAATATTTTAATAATCTTTCTCAAATTTTATTTATAATATTATTATTGAAAATTAATATCAATATTCATCAATCTATATTCTATTCAAATAATTATATATTAATATATTTATAATTTATACATTGGATTTTAATTAATTATTAATATTAATAATAATATAAATTAATTAATTAAATTATAAATTTATTAATAAATTAAATATTTAATATATATGTATATATATATATATATAATATAATATAATATAATATAATATAATATAATATAATATAATATAATATAATTTTTTGTTAAAATTTTTTATTTTATTGATTAATTAAACCATAATTAATAAATATACATATAAAAATAAT